AAAAAATTATTCCGAGAGTCTACAAGAAGATGAAAAAATACGGGATTGTATCAAGAATTATGTACAAAAAAATATGAGAATATCTTCTGGTGTCGAGGGAATTGCCCGGATAAAGATTCAAAAAAGAATCGATCTGATTCAAGTCATAATCCATATGGGATTTCCAAAGTTATTAATAGAAGGTAAACCTCGAAGACTCGAAGAATTACAGATGAATGTGCAAAAAAAACTTAATTGGATGAACGGAAAACTCAACATTGCTATTACAAGAATTGCAAACCCTTATGGACACCCTAATATTCTTGCAGAATTTATAGCCGGACAGTTAAAGAATAGAGTTTCATTTCGTAAAGCAATGAAAAAGGCTATTGAATTAACTGAACAGGCGGGTACAAAAGGAGTTCAAGTACAAATTGCGGGACGTATCGACGGAAAAGAAATTGCACGTGTCGAATGGATCAGAGAAGGTAGGGTTCCTCTACAAACCATTCGAGCAAAAATTGATTATTGTTCCTATACAGTTCGAACTATTTATGGGGTATTAGGCATCAAAATTTGGATATTTGTAAACGAAGAATAATAAGCTTTGCCTTATCTTTAACGTTCTATCTAGCGAAAAAACAAAAAATGACAAATTCTTCCATTCTTATTCTGTTAAATAAAAAAGAAGCAATTTTAATTAAATTTTATAAGATTAAATAAAAATTCGATTAATCATTTGATATTGATATAATTGCTATGCTTAGTGTGCGACTCGTTGCCTTGGTTTTTTTTTTTTAGAGTGGTTAGGATTCAACAAAAAAAGAAACCAACTCGTAGTATTAATTAATTACTAACTATACAACTAATAACCAACTCATCGCTTCGCATTATCTGGATCTAAAGCACCAGTCAAGATATAAGTCAAGATATGATATATTGGTGATATCATTATAGCAACTGAAATATTGCATAAAAAACAAAAAAAAAAAAAGAAAAACGAATCTTATTATGAGTTGTGAAGCAATAAGAATATATCGATAAATGAAAGGGTGAAAGAAAGAGAGAAAAAGAATATCAATGATATAGAATTTGAATATGTAAGGTCTATGAGTCATCTCATAAAAAGTAGTGTAATAAAGCATCAATATTAATTAATCCATAATTAGATGACTATATTCATAGAACAAACAAATCAAGAGCCCCGAGTCAATAAAAACTGAGAGGGTTGACTCAAGAAAAAAGAAAATTGAATTAGAGGCTCCATTGTACAATTGAGACCTAACCATTAATCGAGAAGCGATGGGAACGACGGAACCTGTGAATGCCTAAGATTTTATTAAAAACGAATCTTAATGATTCATTGGGTGGGATGGCGGAACGAACCAAGAACCAATCCATTTATTCTGAGGAGTCATGGGCTAACCCTACATCTGAAATAGATAATGAAAGAGTAAATATTCGCCCGCGAAAATTGTGATTTGATTGGATTTCTAAATTGGGGCCAATCCGATATGATAATAAAAGGAAAAACAAAATAAAGATTCGTTAGAACCTTATAACATAACAAAATTACATTATCTATTTATATCTAGATAGCAAGAATTGTCTATCAAGAATTGTCTAGAATATAAAAAGAATACTTGTTTAGTTATATATCAAAACAAGATATACAAATTTCCAATAGACCAATAGATTAGATGAAATCTCAAAAAATACCACGACAATTCGGTATATTATTTTATTCATTAAAGCCATGTATATTCTATTTTAATCGTTTCATTCGCGAGGAGCCGTATGAGGTGAAAATCTCATGTACGGTTCTGTAGTAGAGATGGAATTGAGAAAGAACCATCAACTATAACCCCAAAAGAACCAGATTCCGTAAACAACATAGAGGAAGAATGAAAGGAATATCCTATCGAGGTAATCATATTTGCTTCGGTAGATATGCTCTTCAGGCACTTGAGCCCACTTGGATCACATCTAGACAAATAGAAGCGGGTCGCCGGGCAATGTCACGAAATGCCCGCCGCGGTGGAAAAATATGGGTACGCATATTTCCCGACAAACCGGTTACAGTAAGACCTACAGAAACGCGTATGGGTTCGGGAAAAGGATCTCCCGAATATTGGGTAGCTGTCGTTAAACCAGGTAGAATACTTTATGAAATGGGCGGAGTCACAGAAAATATAGCCAGAAAAGCTATTGCAATAGCAGCATCCAAAATGCCTATACGAACTCAATTCATTATTTCGGCATAATAATTAGAACCAAAGGAAAGAGGTCTTTGGGATGAAAAAAAAACAATTGCAATTGTAGGTTTCTTTTTTTTTTTTTGGATACACAATATTTCTTTTTTTTTTTACTTCGCCCTTTGCACTGAAAGAACAGATAAAAAAAATGATATGATTCAACCTCAAACCCATTTGAATGTAGCCGATAACAGCGGGGCCCGCGAATTGATGTGTATTCGAATCATAGGAACTAGTAATCGACGATATGCTTATATTGGTGACGTTATTGTTGCTGTAATCAAGGAAGCAGTACCAAATACACCTTTAGAAAGATCAGAAGTGATCAGAGCTGTAATTGTACGTACTTGTAAAGAACTCAAACGTAACAACGGTATGATAATACAATATGATGATAATGCTGCGGTTGTCATTGATCAAGAAGGAAATCCAAAAGGAACTCGAATTTTTGGTGCGATCGCCCGGGAATTGAGACAGTTAAATTTCACTAAAATAGTCTCATTAGCACCTGAGGTATTATAGAGACCGTGATATATTTATAGTATTTGAATGAAATAGATTAATTAATAGATTGATTATGTCTCACGCATATACCTTTTGGAATTATTATAAATATAAAAAATATTTAAAAATTCATAAATAAAAAAGAAAATCATATCATAAACAAATTATAAATTATAAAAAAAAAAGAAATATAAAATTAATAAAATATATAATCTAAATTAATATAATAATATAAAATTAATAAAATAGATATAAGATATAAAATAATACAAAAAAAGAGCATGTTGATTATATCAAAAGTCAAGGCAACAATCATTTTAGTTTATCATGGGTAAGGACACCATTGCTGACATAATAACCTCTATACGAAATGCTGACATGAATAGAAAAGGAATGGTTCGAATACCATCTACTAACATCACCGAAAACATTGTTACAATACTTTTACGAGAAGGTTTTATTGAAAACGTGAGAAAACATAGGGAAAGCAACAAATATTTTTTAGTTTTAACTCTACGGCATAGAAGAAATAGGAAAGGATCATATAAAACGATTTTAAATTTACAACGAATCAGTAGACCTGGTCTACGAATCTATTCTAATTATCAACGAATTCCTAGAATTTTAGGAGGGATGGGGATTGTAATTCTTTCTACTTCTCGAGGTATAATGACAGATCGAGAGGCTCGATTAGAAAGAATCGGCGGAGAAATCTTATGTTATATATGGTAATCCTTCTGATATCCGAATTATATGAGAAACTTCCATCCATTTTTGTGAAAAAAGAGAGAGAAAAAGCGGGTTTCTAATATCACTCCTCATACATTAGTTAATACGTGAAGGGGTTTTAACTGGAATAGGAATAAAAGAAAAAAATGGATTTATGAGGGTTTAATTACTGAATCACTTCCCAATGGTATGTTCCAGGTTCGTTTCTATAATGAAAATATGATTCTAGGTTATGTTTCCGGAAGGATTCGACGTAGTTTTATACGTATACTACCGAGAGATAAAGTAAAAATGGAAGTAAGTCATTTTGATTCAAGCGGAGGGCGTATAATTTATAGACCCCGGAACAAAGATTCGAATGATTAGACTGTTTTTCAACTTCAACATTCTTTTGTTTTTTATGGGGATACAATTAGAAGTTCAAAATCGCAGGAAACCCTATTTTCTTCCAATAAATAGATTCGGAATTCAGTTAAGGAATGACAAATATGAAAATAAGGGCCTCTGTTCGTAAAATTTGTGAAAAATGTCGACTGGTCCGTAGGCGTGGACGAATTATAGTAATTTGTTCCAATCCAAGACATAAACAAAGACAAGGATAATATTTCCAAAAAACAAAAAAAGGGGGCTTTCTAAAACTAAAGGACCGGATGCACAAATAAAATCAACTAAAATTATATTTATATTATATATATTTATATTCTATATATTAATAATATATTAATAATAATATATTAATTATATAGTAATAATAAAAAAATGAATATAGAAAAAAAAATCGAAAACTAGAAAGGATCCGTTTTTGACATGAAATGGATATATCCATATATCTCTGACTTATATTTATGAGATAATAAAATATGGGAAAACCTATACAAAAAATGGGTTCACGTAGAAATGGACGTATTGGTTCACGTAAGAATGCGCGTAAAATACCAAAGGGAGTTATTCATGTTCAAGCTAGTTTTAACAATACCATTGTGACTGTTACAGATGTACGGGGTCAGGTGATTTCTTGGTCCTCCGCCGGCACTTGTGGATTCAAGGGTACAAGAAGGGGTACACCATTTGCCGCTCAAACCGCAGCAGGAAATGCTATTCGGACAGTAGCGGATCAAGGTATGCAACGAGCAGAAGTCATGATAAAAGGTCCCGGTCTCGGAAGAGATGCGGCATTAAGAGCTATTCGTAGAAGTGGTATACTATTAAGTTTCATACGGGATGTAACCCCTATGCCACATAATGGATGTAGGCCCCCTAAAAAAAGACGTGTGTAAAAGGAAAAATAAACATTGAAGAGATTTCAAGAGAAATAAATAATTCAAGGATTTGATCAAAATATATTACTATGGTTCGAGAGAAAGTAAGAGTATCCACTCGGACACTACAGTGGAAGTGTGTTGAATCAAGAGCAGACAGTAAGCGTCTTTATTATGGACGCTTTATTCTGTCTCCACTTATGAAAGGTCAAGCCGACACAATAGGCATTGCGATGCGAAGAGCTTTGCTCGGCGAAATAGAGGGAACATGTAT